ATGTTAACATTTACTTTACTTGCAAGTCCTTTAGAACAATTCGAAATTGTAACTCTACTCCCTTTAACATTTTTTGGTCTAAATATTTCGATAACAAATTCAGTATTATTTATGTTATTAGCATTTTTAATTGCGATTTTATGAATTAGTTTAAGTTTTTATGGATATACAATGGTGCCTAGTAATTGACAGTTATTAAATGAGATGGTTTATAATGTAACTTCAAGTATGGTTCAAGATAATCTGGGTTCTAAAGGAGAGTTTTATTTTCCTTTCATTTTCACTTTGCATTTATTCCTTCTTTTTTGTAATCTAGTGGGAATGGTCCCTTATAGTTTTACAGTGACAAGTCATATTACATTTACATTTGGTTTGGCTTTATCAATTTTTATAGGTATAAACATTATTGGTATTCAAGCACATGGTTTTAAATTTTTCGCTTTATTTTTACCTAGAGGTGTACCATTACCTATAGTACCTTTATTAATTACAATTGAATTTCTTTCGTACATAGTTAAGGTTTTTACTTTGTCTATACGATTATTTGCTAATATGACATCAGGTCATACATTACTAAAAATTATTGCAGGTTTTGCTTGAACTATGTTATCTGCAGGAGGTTTATTAGCTATATTTCATTTAATCCCTTTAGGCCTTTTATTAGCTTTAATAGGACTTGAATTAGCTATAGCTGGTTTACAAGCTTATGTTTTTACATTACTGACATGTATTTATTTAAATGATGTTTTAGACTTCCATTAATATATATATAAGATGCCCCAATTAGATCGTATAATTGTTTTTTCTCAAATTTTTTGACTATTTTTAGTTTTTTCAATATTTTATGCAGTTTTAACACATTATTTTTTACCAAAGTTTCTTAAAGCATTAAAAATACGCAAGCAAGTTGTTGATTTAAACACTCAAGAGGTATTCAATAAAACCGAAAAAATCGCAATTAAACAAAATTTACTAAGAAAGGTTTTAATAAAAAATCTTGAAGTAACTTCAGGCTTGTTGACACATTATTTTAGTCAATTAATTAAAGACAAAAAAAATATAGATACTTTATTAGTAGATCAAAAAATTAGTTTTGTAATTTTAAATACAGTAAAGTTTTGTAATTTTAAATTACTGAATTCAATATTTGTTTATCCTAGATTATTAAAATTTAAGAATTAACCAAGAAATAATTATGTACTTGCTTATTTTATTATTACCTTTATTGGGATCTATTTTTTCAGGATTTTTCGGTCGATTTTTAGGCCATAAAGGATCTAGTATTATTTCTTTAGCTTGCGTTTTTTTATCAATGTTAATGTCTTTTATTGCATTTTATGAAGTAGGTATTATGGGGTTAAATCAGTATATTACATTAAGTCCTTGAATTGAGGTAGGTATCTTGAAAATTTCTTGAAGCTTCTTATTTGATAGTCTTACTGTTACGATGTTATTGGTTATTACAATTATATCTAGTTTAGTGCATTTATATTCTTTAGAATATATGCAAGAGGATCCACATTTACCACGCTTTTTATCGTTTTTAGAAATTTTCACTTTTTTTATGTTAGTCTTAGTAACTGCAGATAATCTTGTACAGATGTTTGTAGGTTGGGAAGGTGTAGGATTAGCTTCATATTTATTAATAAATTTTTGATTTACACGGCTAGCGGCAAATCAATCCGCTATTAAAGCTTTAGTAGTTAACCGTATAGGTGATTTTGGATTGAGTTTAGGTATATTAACAATTTTTTATATTTTTCAATCTGTAGATTATTCTATTATATTTTCGCTATCACCTTTATTTAATAATTATTATTTAAACTTTGGAGGAATCTATATTTATGGGTTAACATTAATAGGTATTTTTTTATTTATTGGAGCAGTTGGAAAGTCAGCCCAATTGGGCCTACACACGTGATTACCAGATGCTATGGAAGGTCCTACGCCAGTTTCTGCATTAATTCATGCAGCAACGATGGTAACAGCAGGTGTATTTTTACTAATTCGTTTTTCTCCTTTAATTGAATTTTCATCTACGGTTTTAAATATTTTAGTGATATTTGGATCACTTACAGCTTTTTTTGCAGGGATGTCAGGTATTTTTCAAAATGATTTGAAAAGAGTTATAGCATATTCTACTTGTAGCCAATTGGGATATATGGTCTTTGCTTGTGGTATTTCGTGTTATAATGTTAGTATATTTCATCTTGCAAATCATGCATTTTTTAAAGCCTTATTATTTTTAAGTGCAGGTTCGGTTATACATGCTTTAGCTAATGAACAAGATATGCGCCGTATGGGATCTCTTATTAAATTTTTACCTTTAACTTATTCTTTAATGTTAATAGGCTCGCTTGCACTTGTAGGTTTTCCTTTTTTAACAGGATTTTATTCAAAAGATTTTATCTTGGAGTTGACACAAATTACATTAAATAATAATTTGCAAGATGAGCATGGATCTTTTGCATGTTGGTTAGGTAATTTATCGGTATTTTTTACAGCATTTTATTCGTTCCGCCTTATTTATTTAACTTTTATAAATTCTGTGAACATAACACGAAACAATGTTTTAAAAAGCCATGAACCTTCTTTAATAATGTTAATTCCATTAATCATTTTAGGTTTGGGTAGTATTTTTTTTGGTTATTTAGGTAAAGATTTATTTATAGGTTTGGGTACAGATTTTTGAAAATCTTCGATTATGATTTTACCTACGAGTTCTTATTATATAGAAGCAGAATGATTAAGTGTGAATTTAAAATGATTACCTTTCGTGTTAAGTACTTTAGGAGTTATGTTAGCAACTGGTATCAGTACTTTAAAAACTCATACGTATTTATATAACAATTTTTATCGTAGTTTATGTTTTTTAGTCAATAAAAAGTGATATTGAGATATTTTATATAATAGATTTTTGGTATATCCTATATTAAATTTTGGTTATTCAGTTTCTTTCAAGAACTTGGATAGAGGATTTATTGAATTAATAGGTCCTTATGGGCTTTCTAAATTAGTACCAACTTGAGCTCAAGTTTTTTCTAAATTGCAAACTGGTCAATTGAGTCACTATTTGTTTTTTATTGTTCTTGGCGTTTGTTTATTTTTAATGACTATTTTTAATCAAGTTCAATTATTAATTTTTTATTCAGTTTTAGTATTTTTCATATAAAAATAATTAAAATGGGTTCGGGTCTATAGCTTAAGGGTTAGAGCGTACGCGTGTGACATGATTTGTATTAAATAGTTAATTACTACTTAATATTCGTATTTTTATGTAATGGATACGAATTAATTTTTTATATAAGTGAAAATCTTATTGTCTAGGGTTTGGGCATAAAATTTAATTTATGACTATTGTTAAAGCTAAATTAAAAAACAAAATTTACTGAGTACTTATAGAAACTTATTGAAAACATCGTAACTCTAAAATAATATTTGATTTAAAACCGAATTTAATAGCGTGCATTAAATTTAAACTTGGTATGAACAGGTGTAAAGTGAGACTCTAAGAGTTTAAGATATAAAAAATTGAAACATGGAAAAAAGGAAAATTGTATAAGCTAATGCTTTTCTGTAATGGAAAAGATATGCATATCACATTTTTAGGGATAGTAATAAATTTTACTATTTGTAAGAAGCTGTATGATAAGAAATTATCACGTACAGTTTTAAACAAGGGCGTTATTAATTAATTTGCCTATTGTAACTTGATAAGCGTAAGGTTGATTGTTCGAATCAATTTAGACCTAATTTAATAAAAAATTTTATGTTAGCTTTAGAATCTTTAAATCCTTTAATTTTGGTTTGTGTTACTCCTCTTTTAGGAATTTTAATATTATCAATTATTCCTGCAACTAACGAGTATTTATGTAAATTAGTATCATTAAATACAGCATGTTTAACTTTTTTATTTTCGTTATTTTTATGAGTACAATTTGATAATACTTCAGCTTTATTTCAATTTAGTAATACATATAATTGATTACCGTCTATTAACTTGTATTATACAATTGGTATAGATGGTATTTCATTATTTTTTATTTTATTGACTACTTTATTAACAGTTTTGTGTATATTGATTAGTTGAGGATCGGTTCAAGATCTGATTAAAGAATATTTACTTTGTTTTCTTTTATTAGAATTTTTTTTAATACAGGTTTTTTGTGTTTTAGATTTATTATGATTTTACATATTTTTTGAAAGTGTTTTAATACCTATGTTTTTAATTGTAGGTATTTGAGGATCTAGACAACGTAAAATCAGGGCTGCATATCAATTTTTTTTATATACTTTAGTTGGATCATTATTAATGTTATTGGCATTATTAATAATATATTTTGAAGTAGGTACTACAGATTTACAAGTTTTATGGTACTATAGATTTACAGAACTTAAACAAATTATTTTTTGATTAGCTTTTTTTTCAAGTTTTGCTGTGAAAATTCCAATGATCCCTTTTCATATATGACTACCCGAAGCACATGCGGAAGCACCTACTGCTGGATCTGTGATCTTAGCTGGAATACTATTAAAAATGGGAGGTTATGGTTTTTTACGTTTTTCTATACCTATGTTTCCAGAAGCATCAATTTATTTTACACCTTTAGTTTTTACTTTAAGTATCATAGCTATTTTATATGCATCATTAACTACATTACGACAAGTAGATTTAAAAAAAATAATAGCTTATTCGTCGGTATCGCATATGGGCTTTGTTACAATAGGTATTTTTTCATTGAACTTGCAAGGTATTGAAGGTAGTATATTATTAATGTTAAGTCATGGGTTAGTTTCTAGTGCATTATTCTTGTGTGTGGGTATTTTATATGATCGTTATAAAACTAGGATATTAAAATACTATAGTGGTTTAATGCAGGTAATGCCGATTTTTGGTATTTTTTTTTTAATCTTTACTTTTGCAAACTTAGGATTTCCTGGAACAAGTAGTTTTATTGGAGAATTATTAGTACTTGTAGGAGCTTTTCAAATAAATCGGATTTTAACATTATTTGCTTCAATAGGTATGATATTAGGTGCAGCTTATTCTATTTGGCTCTTTAATCGTATAAGTTTTGGGGGTCTAAAACTTCAATATTTTAGTTCTTTTCAAGATATCTCGCGAAGGGAATTTTGGATTCTTTTACCTTTAGTATTTGTGATTTTATGAATTGGTATTTATCCTATTTCATTTTTAAGTGAACTTCACTTTTCAGTGACTAGTTTAATAGAGCAACTTTTATAATTAAATAAAAACTTATGTTTAATATTACTTGGGCTTTTATACGCTTCGCAGGTATTTTTTTATTTATTGGAATTTTAATAGATGTAGAAATAATTATATTAATAGGTGGTTTAGTATCTTTACATATGGGTTTTGGCTTGAGAACAATAGTAAATGATTATATTCATGTTAATAAGATCAAGATAGCTTTATTAGCTTTAATACGTGTATCGGGTATTGAAATAAGTAGATATATCTTAGAAATTTTATTATAATTTTATAAATTAAGTTTAATTAATGTACAGATTTTTATATAACTTTTATCCTATATTGACTGAAATTTATGTTATATGTAGTATTTGTTTATTGCTTCTATATGGGGTTTTTTTAAGTACCTATTCAATGTTAGGTTATCCCTTAGTAGGTAAAAATTTTACTTTATTGATTTTACAAATATTAATATTCAGTTTTTTTTTATCTTTTTCGCAAGTTCCCATGAACATAATAAGCTGAAATAATTTTTTACTTAGCGACAATTTTACTTATTATGCTAGATTAATTCTAATTTTTGTTACTATAAGTTGGTTTCTTCTATCTTTAGAATATTTAGAAATAAAAAAATTAAATTATTTTGAATTTTGAATTTTAATTTTATTAGCAATAGTAGCAATGTTGTTTATTTTACAATCTTATGATTTATTAACTATTTATTTAACAATAGAATTTCAAGGATTAATATTTTATATTCTGGCTAGTATAAATAGAACTTCAGAATTCTCAACAGAATCAGGATTAAAGTATTTCATACTAGGAGCTTTTTCTTCAGCATTTTTACTTTGTGGTTCATCAATTATTTATAGTTCATCAGGATTAACTAATCTAAATGATCTTTCGCAATTCTTTTCTGGTTTTTTCTTAGATGAAAATTTATTTTCTTATAATTTAATAATAGGTTTTAGTTTTATTTTAGTAGCTCTTTTATTTAAGTTAAGTGCAGCGCCATTTCATATTTGGTCACCTGATGTTTACGAAGGATCTCCTTTTATTGTAACAGCGTTTTTCTCAATATTACCTAAGTTAGCAATTATAGGATTGTTATTTAAAATTTTATTATATACATTTTATGATTTACTTTCACTTTGACAAAATATAATTTTACTTTGTACATTTTTATCGATTACTATTGGTACATTTGGTGCTTTTGCTCAATATAAATGGAAAAGATTTCTTGCGTATAGTTCGATTAATCATGTAGGCTTTATGTTATTAGCAATGCTAGGAGGGGATTTCGAGAATATTATAAGTATTATTTTTTATTTAATTATATATATAATTACAATGTTGGGAACTTTCGCATTTGCAATTAATACTAGGATACATAATTATCCTTCTTCAAGTCAATTACGTTATTTAAGTGATATTAATGGATTAACTAAATACAATCCATTTTTAGCAGGAGCTGTAGCAATATTATTGTTTTCAATGGCAGGTATTCCACCCACAGCAGGGTTCTTTTCTAAATTATTTGTTTTATTAACGGCTATACAAGTTAATTCTTTTGGTATAAGTTTGGTTGCTGTTATTCTAAGTTGTGTGGCTTGTTTTTATTATATTAGACTAATAAAAAATATGTATTTTGAATCATCAATAATTGAATGAAAAGTAGTAGAACCTATGGGTAAGTTAAGCTCTTTAGTATTAGGATTTTCTATGCTGGGTATTTTATTTATATTTGTAGATGTAGAAATAATTTCTATAATTTCGTCAATAATGTCTACACCTTTTTTATATTAAATATGTAAAAATATGTTTTGAATAAGTACAATTTTAAAAATAATAATAATAATATTACCTTTACTAGTAGCGGTGGCCTATATGACATTAGCAGAGCGTAAAGTTATGGCTGCTATGCAACGACGTAAAGGACCTAATATAGTAGGAGTGTTCGGTTTATTACAACCATTAGCAGATGGGTTAAAATTATTTGTTAAAGAAACTGTTCTACCGTCTAGTGCGAATTTAAGTATGTTTACTTTAGCACCTATACTGACATTTTTATTAGCTTTAATTGCATGATGTGTTTTACCATTTGGCGAAGGTATGGTTTATTCTGATATAAATATGGGTATGTTATATTTATTAGCGATTTCTTCCTTAGGAGTTTATGGTATTATAATTTCTGGATGATCAAGTAACTCTAAGTATGCTTTTTTAGGAGCCTTACGTTCTGCTGCACAAATGGTTTCTTATGAAGTTTCTATAGGGTTAATATTAATTAATGTCTTATTATGTGCAGGATCATTAAATCTTACAGAAATAGTATTAGCTCAACAAAAAATATGATATGCAGTTCCTTTGTTGCCAGTTTTAATTATGTTTTATATTTCTATATTAGCCGAAACGAATAGAGCTCCATTCGATCTTCCAGAAGCCGAAGCAGAATTAGTTGCAGGGTATAATGTTGAATATTCAGCTATGGGATTCGCTTTATTTTTTTTGGGAGAATATGCTAATATGATATTAATGTGTGGATTAACGGTAATTTTATTCTTGGGAGGTTGACTTCCTCTTTTTAACTTAGTAATATTTTATTGAATTCCATCTACTATTTGATTTGGCTTGAAAACAACCTTCTTGCTTTTTGGTTTTATTTGAGTGAGATCTGCGTTTCCAAGATATCGTTATGATCAATTAATGCGATTGGGTTGAAAAATTTTTTTACCTTTATCTCTAGGGTGAGTCTTATTTATTGCTGGAATTTTATTAAGTTTTAATTGATTACCATAATTTACTATGAAACTAATTTTTAACGAGTATTCAATAATTTTAGTATTTGTATTTATATCTTTCATTTTGTCTATATTAATATTTAGTTTATCTTACTTCTTAATTCCCCAAAAAGCGGATCAAGAAAAAGTAAGTGCGTATGAGTGTGGGTTTAATCCATTTGATGATGCCCGTGCTACATTTGATATCAGGTTTTATTTAGTGGCTATTTTGTTTTTAATCTTTGATTTAGAAATAAGTTTCCTTTTTCCTTGATCTCTAACGTTAGGGAATATTTCTATATTAGGATTTTGGAGCATGATTATTTTCTTAATAATATTAACTATAGGTTTTATTTATGAATGATATAAAGGAGCTTTAGAATGAGAATAATTTTAATTTAGTGGTATTTTTTAACCAAGAGAGTGAATACTAAATATATGATCCCATACCGAACTCAAGAATATATTCATCTTTGCTAAAACTACTGTTTTTATATGGAATTCTTAGACGGTTAAAAAATGTATAAAAGTAACTTGAAATCAGTTAAATTAAATATATTATTTACATCTAATAATATTTTATGTACTGTTACAGATCTTAAAGGAAGAGTATTATTGTGAACTTCAGCTGGATCGAAAAAAAATAAAGGTACAAAAAAAGTTACCTTAACAGCGATTATCGCTATATTAAAGCTAATTTTTAATTATTTAAATCAATCGAAAATTAAATATATACACTTAAATTTAAATGGATTTGATAGGAATAAAAAAATTGTATTAAAATATCTAAAGCAGTCATTTTTAAATATCTTATCTGTTACTAATAATTCTATGTTATCACATAATGGGTGTAAAAATCTTAAGAAAAGATATATATAGTGACGGAATAGTTCAATTGGTGAGAACATTGGAATCATAATCCAAGAGTTATAGGTTCAAGTCCTATTTCCGTTAATTGGCTAGATAGCATAGTGGTTTATGCAAAAGATTGCAAATCTTTTTTACATCGGTTCGAATCCGATTCTAGCTTTCACGAGAGGCTTATAAAAAACTTTTTTGAAAAAATGAATGTAACTTTACAGAGCGCAAAAATGATAGGTGCTGGTTTAGCAACTATTGGATTAACCGGCGTAGGAGCTGGTGTAGGTATTGTATTTGGATCATTAGTAATGGCTTATGCCCGCAATCCATCATTAAAACAACAATTATTTGGTTATACTATTTTAGGATTTGCATTAACTGAAGCTGTAGCATTATTTGCACTAATGATGGCTTTTTTAATTTTATTTACTTAATTGATATTTTTGGTTAAAAAATTTTAGGGTATAGCGTAAATGGTTAACGTGTTTGCTTTGGGAGTAAAAAATTGTAGGTTCGAGTCCTACTACCCTAATATTTAAGGATGAATGGCTGAGTGGATAAAAGCATCAATTTTGAAAATTGACATAAGTTTAACTTATCGTGGGTTCGAATCCTACTTCATCTGGTTTATATAAATTTTTTTAAGTCTGGATAGCTCAGCGGTTAGAGCATAGGGTTGAAAACCCTTGAGTCATGGGTTCAAGTCCCATTCTGGACAGATAAATATAGTTTTTATTTAATAAAACGACAACTCTCTATGTATAATAGACCTATGTCACCTCATATTACCATTTATGCAAGTCAATCTTCTTCTTTAGCTTCTATTTGACATAGAATTTCTGGTATTTTTTTGGCTTTACTTGTTGTATTAAGCTTTATTTGTATGCAATTGTTGATACATACTAATTCTAGTAAAGGCTTGTTAATTTTCGAACTTATTTATAATTTTTTACTTCTTTTTTATAATATTACATATCTAGTGTTTTTATTTTGTTTATTTTATCATACTTTTACTGGATTAAAACACGTTTTATGAGATTTAGGTTTTTTTTTAAATTCAAGATTTTCATTTATATTTTTGTTAGTTATAAGTTTTTGTATTTGTTTAATTATTTTATTATTAATTTTCACCTAGAATGTTTTTAAAAAAAAGTTCAAGCAAAATAAACTTATTTGATTTAAAAAAAAGTGCTTTAAAGTACTTACGTGTTTATAGATGAAATCCTCTTATAAATAAAAAACCTTGATTTAATATTTATCCTATCTCATTAAATACTTGTGGTCCTATGATTCTTGATGCGTTAATTTCAATTAAGGATGAACAAGATTCAACTTTAACATTTAGACGTTCTTGTCGAGAAGGAATTTGTGGAAGTTGTTCTATGAATATAAATGGTGTAAATAAATTAGCGTGTATAAATTCACTGGCCTCAGGTGAATTATTTATAACAATTTATCCTTTGCCTCATATGTATGTAATAAAAGATTTAGTTCCAGATTTAACGCATTTTTATGCTCAATATAAAATGATTAAACCATGATTAATAAGTGATAACATTAAGCCAAAAAAGGAATATTTACAATCTAAAAGTGATCGTGCGGAATTAGACGGCTTATATGAATGTATTTTGTGTGCTTGTTGTTCGGCAAGTTGTCCTAGTTATTGGTGGAATCATGATAAATATCTAGGGCCTGCAGTTTTATTGCAAGCATATAGATGGATTCTAGATTCTAGAGACTCTAGTACAGGTATACGCTTAAATTTTTTAAATCATAAAATGCGTTTATTTAGATGTCATACAATTATGAATTGCAGTAAAGCTTGTCCTAAATTCTTAAATCCTGGAAAAGCTATATCATCATTAAAATATAGAATTTCTAAATTATAAAGGGCGAAAGATGGGATTTGAACCCATGACTTTTAGATCCACAATCTACTACTCAACCATACCGAGTTCCTTCCGCCAGGATTTTAATAGCGAAAATAGCTCAATAGGTAGAGTATAATCTTGCCAAGATTATGGTTGAGGGTTCGAATCCCTTTTTTCGCTTTTTATTTAATTATTTATATGATGCAAGTAGATATACTTCTATTTACTGTTTTTTCTATTCTTGCTTTATTTGCTTCGTTAATGGTTATAAGTCTATCCAATGCAGTACATTCAGTTCTTTTCTTAATTTTAGTTTTTTGTAATGTTGCAAGTTTATTAATATTACTTGGGGCAGAGTTTTTATCATTTATGTTATTAATAGTTTATGTAGGAGCAATCGCGGTCTTATTCTTATTTGTTGTAATGATGTTAAATATAAAAAGAACTTCAACTAAACAAAGCTTCTTTTCGATAGTACCTATAGGTATTATTATTTTTTTAATATTGTTTAATCAGTTATCAAGTGTTCTTGATATTCTAAATATTTCTCATCTAAAACAAAATAATCTTGTTTGAACTTCCTGAATCTCTGAAAGTAATAATATTACAAATATCCAAGCGATTGGTAATGTTTTATATACACAATATTGTTTTTTATTTATTTTATCTGGACTTATTTTACTCGTAGCTATGATAGGAGCAATTGTGCTTACTATGCATCAAAGAACTGATGTAAAAAAACAAAAAATTGAGTTACAATTAAATAGATTACCTGAAGGTGCATTAAAATTTATTGATTTACGAAAGTAAAAATTAAAAAACGGATATGATGGAATTGGTAGACATATTAGATTTAGGTTCTAATGATCGTTTATAAATCATGAGGGTTCAAGTCCCTCTATCCGTATAATTTATTTAATTATGAATATGTGAATCTAAGTAGATTCACATATTCATAATTAAATGTTATTTAAAGGTAAGTAAAAACTTTTCTACCTTACCCAGCAAGGGTAGAAAAAATAAAAAATGTATAAAATAATATACACTAGCTACTTGCCCGATTAATATAAAAGGTTCTTCAACTGGCATTCCACCAATTCATCCTAGAACCATGCAACAACTTAACATAATTCAATATAAAAATCGATAAACTGGACGAAATCTTGAACTACGTATTTCTGTGCTGTGAATTCATGGTAATAATGCTAACACTAATATTGCAGAAATCATAGCTATCACACCTCCTAATTTATGTGGAATACTTCGTAAGATGGCATAAAATGGTAAAAAATACCATTCAGGTACAATATGTGCAGGTGTCACCATTGGATTAGCTTCTATATAATTGTCAGGATGTCCTAAAACATTTGGAGAAAAATAAATAAACAAAGAGAAAAAAACTATAAATACTAACAATCCTAATAAATCTTTATAAATAAAATATGGGAACATACTTACTTTGTCGACATTAGAATCAATTCCTAAAGGATTACCAGATCCATCTTGATGTAAAACAGCTAAGTGAATTAATGATGCCGCCGCTATAATAAATGGAAGTAAATAATGTAAACTAAAAAATCTATTTAAAGTAGCATTGTCAACAGAAAAACCACCCCATAATCAAGTAACAATAGAATCTCCTATTAAAGGAACTGCGGAAACTAAGTTTGTAATCACTGTAGCTCCTCATAGACTCATTTGTCCTCAAGGTAAAACATACCCTATGAATGCTGTTATTATCATTAATAAAAAAATAACGACTCCAATGACTCATACTCAATGACGTGGTTTTGTGTATGAACTAAAATATAAACCTCTAAAAATATGTACATAGACAACAATAAAAAACATTGAGGCACCGTTTGAATGTATATAACGTAATAACCACCCATAATTTACATCACGCATTATATGTTCTACACTTGCAAAAGCTAATTCCACATGCGGAGTATAATGCATAGCTAAAAAAATACCTGTTATAATTTGTATAATTAAGCATATAGATGCTAAAAATCCAAAGTTTCAAGCATAATGTATATTTATTGGTGTTGGATAATCAATTAAGTGATTATTTACTATTGAAATAATAGGACGTTTAATTAAACGCATTTAATATTCTAATCTAGATAAATTTTTTTAGAATCTTATATACTCGCTACCGGATTTGAACCAGTAACTCTATTTGAGAATGAATTTTAAATCCATCGTGTTTACCAAATTTCACCAAGCGAGTATGTAAATTAAATAAAAAAATAACCTCTGGTGTAAAAGGACTCGAACCTTTACATGATAGCATCAAAAGCTAATGCCTTACCGATTTGGCTATACACCATAAATTTATAGCGGGTAACGGGATTCGAACCCGTAAAATTTAACTTGGAAGGCTAATGAAGTTACCAATTTATCTATACCCGCTATAATCATAATTTATATAGTTTCTATATATTCTCTTAATATAATTTTATAATTACATTGAAAAACTGGAATTTTTACTCTTGTAGAATAAAAATATTTTAAAAATGTGACTCTTTCAATTTTTTTTATTAATAATAAACTAATTAATTTACTTGTCTGTTGCTCTAAACGTTTAGTAAATAAAAGCTTTTTAAGATAAACTTTTTGTATCTCTTGCTCCTGAAGTAGTGGTAATTTCTGAACTGTTTTTAAACTTAAACGTTTAAAATGTTTTTCTAATACACTAAAGTTAGTTATTAATAAAGTAAAAAGTTTTTGTCATTTTAAACTTGTAGATAATGAATTTACAATAGATTTAAAAGATTCCAAAAATTTAACTTTAATAGCGTCCTTTTGATTCTTAAAATCCATATTTAAAGAATCTTTAAGCTTGGTAAATCCAAGTCAACAAAAAGTAATAAAACATAGAAGAATTAATATTTCTTCATTTAATAATATAATATTTTTAGAAATTAAGATTAAAGATAATAAAAAAATAATACTAAAATTTATTAACATTTTTAAGTTCCTCCTCATCAATAAATAGATACGAATAAAAATAACCAGACAACGTCAACAAAATGTCAATATCAAGCTGAAGACTCAAATCCAAAATGATGTTCTTGAGTTAGTTGATACTGTAAAAGACGCAATAAACAAATAAATAATGAAATTGTACCTATTAAAACATGAAAACCATGAAAACCTGTGGCCATATAGAATGTTGAACCATAAATACCATCAGATAATCTAAAATCAGCCATATTATATTCGTATGCTTGTAAAGATGTAAAAATTACAGCTAAAACTATAGTTAAAACTAAACTAAATACAGCTTGAATTCTAAGATTTGCTACAATAGCATGATGACATCATGTAACTGTACAACCTGAAAGTAGTAAAATTAGTGTATTTAAAAAAGGAATTTCTCACGGATTTAAAACACTTATTCCTTTGGGAGGTCAAGTTAAACCAATTTCCACTGCAGGTGCTAAACTGCTATGAAAAAAAGCTCAAAAAAAGGCAAAAAAAAATAAGATCTCGGAGACAATAAAAAGAATTACACCATAACGTAACCCTTGTTGTACTATTCCAGTATGATGTCCTTCAAGTGTAGATTCTCTAATAACATCTCTTCACCATACAAACATTGTTATAAACAACATACTAAAACCACATATTAAAAAAATACTTCCTTGTTTATAAGCATGCATATACATAACACCACCTATAGCACAAGAAAAAGCAGATAGTGATGCTACAAATGGTCATGGACTAGGATCTACTAAATGAAAAGGATGTCTTTGTACAGACTTTGCTATTCTTGATAAATAAATCATGATTTTTATTTTAAAATTTTTTTTAAAAACTGATTTACAAATTCAGTTATTTTTTTTATTATTGTAAAATTTGAAGAGAAAAGAATTAAAAAAATTAAAAGCAATACGACTACTTGTAATAAAGAAAATCGCATTATAATTATTCGTTTAATTTATTTGAAATCCAAGAAATATAATTAGATAACTTCACAGCTTCAATAACAATTGGCATAAAACCATGGTTGATACCACAGATTTCACTACATTGGCCATAATAGATACCTTCTCTTTTAATAAATAAAGATGTTTGATTTAAACGTCCAGGTACAGCATCACACTTTATACCTAGCGAGGGTATTGCTCAACTATGAAGCACATCGGCTGCTGATACAATAACACGAATATGAGTATTTACGGGTACAACCATTCGACTATCTACTTCTAATAATCTTAATTGTCCTAAGCTCAAATCTTCTTCAGGAATCATATAACTATCGTAAGTAATAGATTCTCCTTCAGTATTTAAATAATCTGAATACTCATAACTTCAATATCATTGATGACCTAGCGTTTTTATAGTTATAGCTGGAGATATTATTTCATCCATAGCATATAAAAGAGAAAATGAAGGTATTGCGATAATTAACAAAATACAAGCAGGTGTTACTGTTCAAATAACTTCAATTAACGTTCCATGGACTAATGATGAAGGTACAGTATTTTGTGTGTTTTCAAAATGTCATAATGTACGAACTAGTATTCAAGAGACAAATATAAAAATTACACAAATAAAATACATTAAATCATGATGTAAATTTATAATACCTTCCATAATTGGAGTAGCAGGATCCTGAAATCCTAATTGCCAATTTTCTGCGGCATCATTAAAACTCAAATTGTTGAACATAAACATTAAAAAAAGGAAAACAAAGTTTTTTAAATTACTTAACATTTTATTTTTTTGTTTCACAAATTAAAGGCATTTCTTCAAACGTATGATAAGCTGGAGGAGAAGTTATAACTCATTCTAAAGTTAAATTCCCTTTACTTGACGACTGTTCGAAATCTCAAGGTGCACTTACACAAGGATTTTTAGATGTTAATGATATAAACACCAAGTAAAAAAAAAACAATGTACTAAATAAAGCAACATAAGAACCATAAGAAGATATTAAATTTCAACCTGCATAAGCATCAGGATAATCTGGTATTCTTCTTGGCATTCCAGCTAGCCCTAAAAAATGCATTGGCATAAATGTAAGATTAACTCCTATAAACGTTGATCAAAAATGAATTTTTCCTAATAATTCTGGATATTGTAATCCTGTAATTTTACCGAATCAATAATAGAATCCTGCAAAAATAGCAAAAACCGCTCCCATAGATAAAACATAATGAAAATGCGCCACAACATAATAAGTATCATGTAAGCTAATATCTAGACCAGAATTTGCTAATACTATTCCAGTTAATCCTCCTATTGTAAATAAAAAAATAAATCCTGTTGCAAATAACATAGGTGTCTTAAAATGTAATGAACCTTCTCACATAGTTGCTATTCAACTAAAAATTTTAATTCCCGTAGGTACTGCAATAATCATTGTAGCTGCAGTAAAATAAGCTCTAGTATCTACATCAAGACCCACTGTATACATATGATGAGCTCAAACTATAAATCCTAAAAAACCTATGGAAACCATTGCATATACCATTCCAATATAACCAAAAACTGGCTTTCTTGAAAAAGTTGCTACTATATGACTTACTATACCAAAACCTGGAAGAATCAAGATATATACTTCGGGGTGTCCAAAAAATCAAAAAAGATGCTGATACAATACAGGATCTCCACCACCAGCAGGATCAAAAAATGCTGTGTTAAAATTACGATCTGTTAAAAGCATTGTAATAGCTCCGGCTAAAACAGGAACAGCTAGAAGAAGTAAAAATGCTGTAATAAAAATAGATCATACAAATAAAGGCATACGATACATACTTTGACCTGGATTGCGCATATTCAAGATTGTAGAAATAAAATTAATTGCCCCTAGAATTGAAGACGCTCCTGAAATATGTAAACTAAATATGGCAAGATCTACAGCGCCACCTGAATGACTTTGAATTGAACTTAATGGCGGATATACTGTTCATCCTGTTCCTACACCTACTTCAACAATTGCTGATATTAAAAGTAAACAAAGCGCAGGAGGTAATAACCAAAATGAAATATTATTTAAACGGGGAAAAGCCATATCTGGACTTCCAATCATAATAGGTACTAATCAATTTCCAAACCCACCTATCATAACTGGCATGACCATAAAAAATATCATTAAGAATGCATGTGCTGTAATTAGGACATTATAAACTTGATGATTCCCAAGAAGTAATTGATTTCCTGGTTGAGCCAATTCCATACGAATTAGCATTGACATACAACCACCTAAAACTCCAGAAAAAGCACCAAAAATTAAATATAAAGTTCCTATATCTTTATGATTTGTTGAAAAAATTCAACGTGAAACTCATTTTGTAAATAAAAATTGCATCGTGCTATAATATAAAATATTATCTAACTTCGTTAATCTAGATTTAACAAACGAGAGAGACGGGATTTGAACCCGCACCCTTTAGCGCGACAGACTAACACTCAACCTTTGAGTTTCTCTCCCTACTAAAAATTTGAAAATTATCTTGTTAACATAATCTTAAACGAGATCTTTTTCAGTATATAATTAAATAAAGCTTTAACTTGCTGTTCTGTAATATTATCAAATTCAAATAAAATTGTTCCAGGCTTTATATCAACAGCGCGAGTGTATATAGACCCTTTACCTTTTCCCATTCTTGATTCTATATTAAATTTTGTAAGGGTTAAATTCATTTTTAGTAATATCCAAAAACGAAATGTTTTTTTATTATTAGTTAATAATTTTAACTTTTTTAATATTGTTCATTTTAACGTATTTATTTGATTTTCAGTTAATCTATTAAAAGAGACAGACTTAATCCCAAAACGCCCATATTTTAATATATGATTAGGTTGATTAAATTTTAGTGAATACTTAGTGTGAGTTTTTCTTTCTTTATTCATTTTTTAAATATCAATTTATTTCGTAAAACAATCATACTTGCACTCCACAACTTCCCAATCTTGTGTATAAGTCTTTTTGTATAAATTCTACTTGATTTTTTAGAGATATTAAAGACAAAGAGCCCGAACTTTGCTGAATACTTTTTGCCATTTGACTCTTTGTATTATCAAATCTTCCAACTAACTTAACTTTGAACCCTTTTAAATAAATTAAACGTATACCTTTCGTCGAATAAACTACTTTTTTAGCATAGAGATTTTTCTTAAGAAATTCACATAGTTGCCATAATATTCTACTCGGACTTCGATCTTGTTCAAAAAGATAAACTATATAGTTAGATACTAAATCAGATGTTATTGTTCAATCTATTCTCTTATAAATACGCAAATAAATCTTAAAAGAAAACCAGTTAAGTATAATTTTAGATAACTCTTTTATTAATAATAAATATTTATCTGCATAGGGTGTGGATACCTCTTTTGTAATATAAATATTTAAAAAAAGCTTGTTCTTGAGATATCAAAATTCTTTATCGTTTACTCAAAATTTACTTGATTTTAAAATTTTACTTATGATATTATTTACTTGTCATTGTTTTAAAAGTCATGAATTATAATAATAATTCAATTTACAATAATTTTGGATTGTAAAGTCTCATACTTGAGTTAAACCAAGTCTAAGGCCTATAGGATTAGTTTTTCTTGTCATAATTATATTTTTTTTGGTTAAGTTAAATTAAAATTTTTTTGAATAATTCGTATTTGTAAATATTAAAAATTTTTATTACTAAAAATTTCTTGCAAACCGATCAATCTAATAATCTTTTAGAATATTCTGGAAAAATAAAGAAAGAATATTTAGTACACTTGATTCGTTCAGTACATATTAAAAATTAACTTAGCTACTTGACAATGCTATTGGTATAACAATCAATTAACCAGAGGTTAAAGTATTCTGGTCCTCTCGTACTAAGAATACGCTTTTTATTTTTCTTGTCTTACAGTAGATAGGGACCGAACTGTCTCACGACGTTCTGAACCCAACTCACGTACCTTTTTCACTAGCGAACAACTAGACCCTTGAAATCTACTTCAATTTCAGGATAAGATGAGTCGACATCGAGGTATCAAACCGTGACGTCAATATGAACTCTCAATCACGATGAATCTGTTATCCCTAGAGTTCCTTTGATTTGTTGAACGGTATTAATTCCACGCTTAAATACCGGGTCACTATGACTGACTTTCGTCGCAACTTGATGTATAAATCTCATTGTCAGGCAAGCTTATACCATTATGTTTTTCATTATTAAAATAAATAATTGTTACTTACCTTCGTACACCTCCGTTACTATTTAGGAGGTACTCGTCCCAAGTAAACTTTCTCTTTTAAACGGTTTTTATAGCATTATCTACAAATAAAGTAAAAAGTTAATTTTAATGAGTGGTATCTCAAGAGTATTAAAAGTTATTCCCACTTATTCTTCACATATAAATAACTTTTTACAATTTAAAATTAAAGTAAAGGATCTAGGGTCTTTCCGTCTTACTGCAAGTAATCCACATTTTCATGGATAATGTAATTTCGCTGAAGTTGTATTGGAGACAGTGAAGCAATCGTTACGCCATTCATGCAGGACGGAATTTACCCGCCAAGGAATTTCGCTACCTAAGGATTCTTATAGTTAGAACCGCCGTTTACTTAGATTTAAAAATTAAGCTTTAACTTAGTTTCTTTATTTTTAAGCACTGGGCAGGCTTCAGACTCTATACTTTTTTTCACAAATTTGCAGAGTCCTGTGGTTTTGTTAACCAGTCGTTACTTCTCTTTTAATGCTACCCAAACTTGGGCTCTCTTTATAGCGAACATACAGAGTTAACTTGCCGAGTTCCTTCAATACAATTTTTTCATTCACTTTTAATTTTCTCAATAAATTTACCTGTGTCGGTTTAAGTACGGTTTGTTTTTTATAATTTTTTCTCGGAAATAATTTATATTTATTTCATTACCTTATTTTAAATAGTTATTTATAAAATTTTAATAATTATTTCTTTCATGTTTTAAAACACATATAAAAAGTTTAATATGGTTATTAAGTTCCTATCGAGTACAATTTTCATTCTCCTCTTAAGGACCGACTAACTCAATGTATTTAAAATTACATTGAAACCCTTAAACATTCAGTGATTACGATTTTTTAACGTAATTAGCGCTACTCATATCAGCATTAGCATTTCTGTTATTTTTTTGTAATTTTCCAATTAAAAAATTTTCACAGAACGTTTCACTACCATTATTATATTAATCCGCTATTTCGATATAAAACTTAAAGTTTCTATACATTTTAAACTAAAAAAAGAAGAATAATGAGCTAAAACGCTTTCTCTAATGAAAGGCTGCTTCTAAGCCTAACAGAATTATTATTTGAACATTTCTTAGTTTTTTCCCTAAGTTATAATTTAGAAATCTTAATATACGGTCTGGATTGTTTTCCTCTCGTCTATAAACCTTATCGCTTATAGACTGCCTGTTAATTAAAAAAGCTTTAATTTGGAGTTAAAAAAAATGCAGTAAATTTTTACATCCCTTTATTTATTTTGTACTCTAACTCAAGATTTAAACTAATTAACGTAGTACTAAAATACATTTCGTGAAAAACCGGCTATTTCCAAGTTTGATTAGTCTTTCGCTCCTAGCTATAAGTCATCTCTATATTTTGCTACATATACGAGTGCAGTCCTCAAAAACTTTTTAAAGTATTTTCAACTTGCTTACAACTAGCTCACTTGGTTTCAGGTTTAATGGATATTACTTAGTAAAGTCTACTTATTAATAATTAAACTTGCAATATCTATTAACTTGCTGATTCATTATGCAAAAGGCATTTCGTTGTTTTATACTCCGAAAAATTTTAAACGCTTAACTTAAATTAATTCTTTTCAAATTTCTTTACCTTTCCCTCACGGTACTCGTTCACTATAGGTTGAAAAATCTTTTAAGCTTAAAAGGTGGTTCTCTTTTATTCATATAATTTTAAATCATATTACTTAAAATTTTATTGCTAAAAGTTTTTACTAATACAGGACTTATACCTTTTATCGTAAATTATAATAAAAACTTTTAATTAAGCTTTTTTATCGTTTTCATTCACCATTACTTACGACTTCTCGGTTGATTTATTATTCAGTGTTACTTAGATGGTTCAATTTACACTATTTTTAAAACTATTTTAACAAGTTTACTCTAAATATGGAAATTTACAGATCACAGGCTAATGCCTCCCCATAACTTTTCGTAGCGTCACGTCCAAAGATTTTCACCAAGGTTTTCATTAAGCGCTCGTTATAAAAATTTTTTAATCCCTTAACCAAAATACCACTTTAACCTTTCATTAAATGCATTAATTCTACAGTAATGACATTACGTATACGATAATAAATAACCAAAATAGCTAATCCTATAGATGATTCAGCAGCAGCTACAGTCAAAATCAATAATGAAAAGATTTGACCTGTAACATCATCTAAATAAATGGATGTAAAAATCAAATTAAAACTTATAGATAAAAACATCATTTCTAATGACATTAACATAATAAGAATATTTTTTTGGTTCAAAAATATTCCTAAGACACTAATTAAAAACAGTAAAATAGAAGTGCTTGTGCTATTTACAAAGATTAACATAATTATTTCTTATTTTCTGGGATAGTAGAATTATTTATATTTTCCAGCCACAGGTTCCCCTACGGCTACCTTGTTACGACTTCACTCCAGTTCTTTTTTTATTATAAATTATAGTTAAAAATATATAATCTTCAAATAAAACAAATTTCCATAGCGTGACGGGCGGTGTGTACAAAACCCGAGAACTTATTCACCGTAACATTCTAATTTACGATTACTAGCAATTCCATCTTCATATTTTCGAGTTACAGAAAACAATCCGTAAATAATTCAGTTTTTAAGTTTTGCTTAAACTTGCATTCTTGCTTCTTTTTGTATAAATTATTGTAGCACATGAAAGTAGCCCAATTCATTAGGGTCATGAAGACTTGACGTTGTTCTTACCTTCCTTTAAGATATCCTTAACAGTTTATATTCAAAAATATATAAGAGTTTTGTCCGTTTAGTGGAATAAACCAAACGCTTCACAGCACGGACTGACGACAGCCATGCAACACCTGTTTTAATATTCAAGAATTGGTAAGATTTCGCGCGTATTATCGATTTAAACCACATGCTCCACTGCTTGTGCAGGTTCCCGTCAATTCCTTTGAGTTTTAATCTTGCGATCGTAGTTCCCAGGCGGAGTGTTTAACGCGTTAACTTTATTTCTGAATATCTCAAAAATAAACACTCATCGTTCAGGGCATGGACTACGGGGGTATCTAATCCCTTTTGCTACCCATGCTTTAATATCTCAGTGTCAGTTTTATTTTAGATTATTGTTTGCACTATAGAGGTTCTTTTAAATATCAAAACATTTTACTGTTACATTTAAAATTCCATAATCTTTTCCTAAACTCTAGAAAATCACTTTTTTAGTATATATAAAAATAAAATTTAAATTTTAAACTAAAAATTAAGTTTCCACCTACATATACTTTACGCCCAATAAATCTGAATAACGCTTGCCCTTCCCGTTTTACCGCGGCTGCTGGCACGAAATTAGCCAGGACTTTTTTTTAATATATCATTATTTTCTTAATTTTAATGCTTTAAAACAAAAAGTTTTTTCACATATATGATTTAGCTGAGTCAAGCTTGCGCTCATTGCTCAAAATTCCTCACTGCTGCCTTTTTCTAAAGTTTGGACCATTTCTCAATTCCAATGTGGTTGTTCATCTTCACAGACCAACTAAAGATCATTAACTTGGTAAGCTTTTACCTTACCAACAAATTTAATCTTGTATAGACTTTTCTCAAATCAATAAAATTTTTTCATGCTTTAAACAATTACTTGAGGCTAATTTCTATATTTTACTCACCCGTTCACTATTAATTCATAATTATTAAAACAAATTTATTTAATTTGCATGTGTAAAGCTAATCATTAGCGTTCATTCTGAGCCAGGATCAAACTCTTAAAAAATTTTATTACTTTTATTAATGTAGTTTTTTTCTCTAACTATCCCAATTTATCCTCGCATAAAAAGATGAACCTCATCGCATTAAACTAAATACCGCACCAATTTCTGTGGTAATTAATTCAGCTAAAATTTTCTTATTGGATACAATATTTTCTGTAGAAATAAAAAAACTGAATAAATTATACTTAAAAACAGGTAATTTAATATGATTAATATTTTTCTTTTGAAATATACGTTTTTTGTTTATACAACTTTTTGGTTTTATTTTAAAGAACTTTTTTCTCATAATTTCTTAATATTAAAATAATAAAATACGGGAATAGGACTTGAACCTATAGCTTCAGATCATGAGTCTAATGAGTTAACCTTTTTTACTCCATCCCGTTAGTTTAAAACTTATACTCCTAGTGGGACTCGAACCCACGTTTATGCTACGAAAAAACATTGTCTTAGACCATTAAACGATAGGAGCTTACTTTTTCTTACTTCCATATTTTGAACGACCTTTCTTTCTGTTATTTACTGCATGTAAATCAAGTGAGCCTCTAACAAGATGATATTTAACACCAGGAAGATCCTTAACACGTCCCCCTCGAACTAAAACTATTGAATGTTCCTGTAAATTATGACTTTCCCCAGGAATATAACCTGTAATTAACTTTCCCGTACTTAGTTGTATCTTAGCAACTTTTCTATCTGCTGAATTTGGTTTCTTAGGATTCATTGTAAAGACTTTTAAACAAACCCCTTTTTTCTGTGGGCACTTCTTTAAATCTATAGATCTTGATTGTGTTTTAGAATTTTTTCTGGCTGATTTTAATAACTGATTAAACGTTGGCATATTTAAAAAATTTCTTACATAACTTAAAACAAACAAATAAAAAAACAAGTTCAAAAATTATAACTGTTAAAAATAAAACTTGAAAAAAACTATCCGGGGGTATTACTAAACAAAAAATGCAAAGAGTTATAAATATAAATGATTTACGATAGTATTTAACTAAAAAATAAACTTGATGTTTTTTTACTAAAAATCAAAAATGTAAGCCTAATAAAAAAAAAATAAAACTTAAAGAACCTATGATACAACGAAAAGTCACTACTCACTTTATATAATTTATAATTCGAAATTCTATAAAAATATCAAATAAATCATTATTTTGCATCTCTCATTTTGTTAAAAAATATAATATAAAAGGTAACAAATAAAAATGTACGAAACTTATGATAACAAACCCAAAAAAAAAGGAAAAATAAAAAGATTTCTTAAAAAACTTTAGTTGATATTTATATCAACTTGAACTATTGAATTTATATAATTGAAAAATTCAGTAAGGGAATACGAAAAAGAAAGATTTTGATATAATTAAAAATCATATTACATCAAATAAATCTGTAACATTTGTCACAATAAACTTTTTCAATTTATATATAACAAATGGATAAACTTCAAAAAATATTAAATAATATGTATTTAAACTTGCTATGAGTATGCATAAAAAGAAACTTATAAAAATATAAATTAACCTAAAAATAAATTCTAGCGAATAAAAGTAAATAAGTTTATGATACATAATTGAGTGTATTAGGACTTGAACCTAAGATCTATAAATTAAAAGTTTATTGCTTTACCAAACTAAGCTATACACCCGTTTTTTGGTTCTTAAAAACTGTGCTTGGAAAGAATCGAACTTTCAATCTTTAAATTCGTAATTTAACGCTTTATCCTAATTAAGCTACAAACACAGTTTATTATATAATTATAAAATGAGCAATAATGGACTCGAACCATTAACCTTTTCGGTGTAAACAAAATACTCTACCATTTGAGTTAATTGCTCTATGAATCTTCCTGAGTAGGATTCGAACCTACAATCTAATGGTTAACAGCCATACGCTTTACCTTTCAGCTATCAGGAACCTTAAAAAATTCAACGAGAGATGGCTGAGTGGGTGAAAGCGATAGACTGTAAATCTATTAATTAATAATAATCGTAGGTTCGAATCCTACTCTCTTCAAGGTAAGGATTTTAGTATAAAGTAAGTGATATCTTAAGTAAGTATTCCTTTCTAGTAAGATTTTTAGGTCCTAATAAAGAGTTTTTCTTATTTTCAATCAATTCATTCTCATAATTCTCTCTATATTCATTAGCTCTTAGGGAAGCGTTTTTAGTTTAATGGATAAAACATCAATCTTCTAAATTGATTATTGGAGGTTCGAATCCTTCAAGACGCAAAAAATTGAGAAGAATGGGATTCGAACCCATGACACTTAAATTCAATTTTAAATGTGACGATTTAGCAAACCGTTGTTTTCAACCGCTCAACCATCTTCTCTCAATTCTTTTTGAAATTCTTAGGAAACTTTCTTTCCTCTATAGAGGAAAGAAAGTTTCCTAGGGGAATATAGTTTAATTTTGGTAAAATATATGTTTTGCATACATAAGATTATGGGTTCGAGTCCGATTATTTCCAACTTAAGAAATTTTAATATAATATGAACCAATCTAGATTTAGTAATCAATATGATTTTGTTGGAGTATTTGATTTTATTGATAATAATTTTACGAAAACTGAAAACTCTTTGATTTTTAATACTCCACGTTTTCTTCAAGTTTATAATAAATTTGAAAAGTTGTCCAAAATAATTTTGACTAAGAACTTATTTTTAGAATGTATTATAGGTCAAAAATTTTCTATTAGCAAGAAGTGTAATGCAAAAAAAATGAACTTTTTATTTTTTATAAGTACTATTAGAAGTTGAAAAATTTTTTGATTTTTAGATATTTTATTACTTAGCATGTTTTCTGTGCAACAATCTCATGGAAGTTTACGAAAAGTAAGAATTACACATTTAGACTTTTTTTGACCTAATATGGTATTAGATAAATTGTTCATGCAAGATTTAATGCATAACAGATTTATTATTTACAATTGATAAATAATTAGGAGAATAGCTTAATTGGTAGAGCTTTGGTTTTCAAAACCAATGGTTGTAGGTTCAAATCCTTCTTCTCCTGGTTTACAATTTATATATTAAAAATT